ATGGTGTAGATAAACCAGAAGAAGTATGCATAAAAGTATTTGTCCCAAAGAATAATCCTAGAATCTCGTCTGTTTTCTGGATTTGGAAAAGTGCTGATTTTCAAGAACGCGAATCTTATGATATGTTGGGAATCTCCTATGATAATCATCCACGCCTTAAACGTATCTTGATGCCTGAAAGTTGGATAGGCTGGCCCTTACGTAAGGACTATATTACCCCAAATTTCTATGAAATACAAGATGCTCATTGAATGATAAGGAAACTAATGTTCACTTATACGACACAACTCCAGATTTCATTCAAGTCAAGGAATATTTTTACGTTCTGTTCTAGCTGAAACAGAGTAACTGGACTCTAATTCGTATTATGGATAGGCCTAAAAAAGGCTTCATTGCTATTCCCGAATTTGGAAAAGATAATATCTATTTTGTATGAGCAGAAACAAAAAGATGAATCAAAAGAGTTCTGCACCATGAACTTTGTACCGCGCACATCACTTAGACAGACCTCGGAAAGTAACGTAAGCAAGAGTGAAGAAATAGAATAAATATAAAAGAAAAAGCGAAATTCCGAAATAAAAAGGGATTGAATTTTATTTGTACTGTGTCTGAAATGCATCCTGTCTATTCCTATCCTTCAACCCCTCTATACTTTTTTTAAGTTTTTTTAAAACTTTTTTATTTTTTTTTTTTTTGATATATATATGAATACTTAACACTCTTTTTGAGTGAGAGAAAGCACAATATGAACAAACAAGAAAGAAAAAAGAAACAAAAAAAAGGGAACATAATCCCACTTTAGTTCTTTACCATAACCATACATATATTTTTTACCCATCTCTAAAAATGGAGGTATATATCTATACGCTAGATGAATAAGTATGTATCATGCTCTTGACTATTAACGAATATATATCCTGATCTGTCTCGATTAATTTGTATGAATATCTATCCGATATATTATTCATGTGTCAGGAACCAGATTTGAACTGGTGACACGAGGATTTTCAGTCCTCTGCTCTACCAACTGAGCTATCCCGACCATTTCCCGTGCATCATCCTAGTAGAGTACTTGTATCTATGTCAATTAAAGGGACTAAATCTAAATAAAGTAAAGTATTAAATAAAGTAAAGTATTAAATAATTTTATCTAATAAGTGTAAGGATAATGATATGGACTGTGAATGATTCAATAATAGAGATTCATTGCCCATATATGTTCATTTGTACAGGTATCGTATCTATCCAAATTGGGATAAGATCCAAAGATTTCTCTTCGGATCCATTTGTGAAAGAGTAGAGTGAATGAGAAAGAAAGATAGTGAATTTTGTTTGAACCACTGATGAAAAAAAGAGGATAAATAGTTAGGAAGTAAAATGGACTTTTTGTTGGGGATAGAGGGACTTGAACCCTCACGATTTCTAAAGTCGACGGATTTTCCTCTTACTATAAATTTCATTGTTGTCGGTATTGACATGTAGAACGGGACTCTCTCTTTATTCTCGTCCGATTAATCAGTTTTTCAAAAGATCTATCAAACTCTGGAATGAATGATTTGATCACTGAATATTCGATTCTTCCTTCAACTTCGATTGGAATGGATTCACAATAACTCTGAATTTTTTCTTTCATATATATATATTCGATAGATTCGGGTCGTGATTAATCGTTTGATATATTAGTATGTATACGTACGTATTAGATATATAGGGCCGTCCTTTCTGTAATTTCGATAGAGGAATTCCAGCTACCAACACAACGTAGTCAACTCCATTCGTTAGAACAGCTTCCATTGAGTCTCTGCACCTATCCTTTTTTTATTCTAGTTTTATAAATAGAAACCCTTGTTTTATCAAAATAAAGATTTGGCTCAGGATTGCCCATTTTTAATTCCAGGGTTTCTCTGAATTTGGAAGTTACCACTTAGTAGGTTTCCATACCAAGGCTCAATCCAATCAAGTCCGTAGCGTCTACCAATTTCGCCATATCCCCTTTTGATTTGAGACCAAGATCCAGTTGGAATTCCACCCATCTCTTTCATTTATTTTGGAACCGTTGAATTCATTAGATAATGATTCCCATATCGAAAAAGTGTATGCTATTTGATTTTTTTGGCGATCCTCTATCAGTTTATTTCTATTGGATAAACCTTGTTTCAATCAGAAATGATTCTATCATTGATGTATCCGCAATTCAATATGGATAGATATATCCCATATATATATATGTTTCTCCCTCCCTTTCTTTTTTACAGTGCGATTTGGAATACTGGAACGGTCGATATTCATTCTTCTTTTTTTTTTCGTCCTATCTCTTCCTTTTCCGAATGAAACCAGAAGAATGTCTCATTCTAATTTGGATTGTATCTTTATCCTTATCTTATCTTTTCTTAGGACCGATCCGCTCGCTATACGCTATAATTATTGCTATAACTGCTTTACTTTAAGAAATAAATTTATTTTATATTAAGAAATAATTAGATTTTTTATAATCATAGTTTATAATTTTAAATTTTCATATATATACATATTCATTAACATATATATATATATATTAAAAAATATAAATATAATGTATAAATATATAAATAAAATGTATAAAATGCATAAAAAAAAATAGAATGTATAAATAATAATTAATGTAATTAATATGATAGAATGAAAATTCTACTAATTAGTCACATACTAATTAGTCATATATTTCTATTAGAAAAATATCTATTAGAAAAATAGAATTCTATTAATTCTATTTAGTCATATCTAGTTCTATATTATTAGTTATATTAGTTATAACTAATAATATAGATATAATGATATAGATATAACAATAGAACTATGAACTATAGTTCATATTAAATTAATAGCTAATAGCCCTAAGCTAAGATCCAGCAGTTTCCTGAATTCCTATACACTATTTCTATTTGTTATACTATTTCTATTTCTGTTATGTGAGCCCGCTTAGCTCAGAGGTTAGAGCATCGCATTTGTAATGCGATGGTCATCGGTTCGATTCCGATAGCCGGCTTTTTTTTTCTCTATCGATTTTTCCATGATTGATAATCTCTCCTTTTCTCAAAATGTTGGATCACCGATCTATTATGTCGTGGTAACTTGTAACTATGAATAAAAAATGGATTGGAGCAATTAGATCTCTACAGAACAAATCATAAAACGGAGCCTCAACTTCCTATATATACATATACAAAAAATCCGGATATTAATAGAATTCATTTCATTCTACTTTGTAATACTTCAGTAAATTTAGCTTTGCTTTGTTTATCCTTTAGTTCAGTCTTAATTTAAGATTTATTCTGTAAAATGAAATTTCAATAAAATAAAAAAAAGGAGTCTTTATGTCTCGTTATCGAGGACCTCGTTTCAAAAAAATACGCCGTCTGGGGACTTTACCAGGACTAACTAGTAAAAGACCTAAATCCGGAAGTGATCTTAAAACCCAATTGCGTTCTGGGAAAAGATCGCAATATCGTATTCGTCTAGAAGAAAAACAGAAATTGCGTTTTCATTATGGTCTGACGGAGCGACAATTAGTTAGATATGTACATATCGCTGGAAAAGCCAAAGGGTCAACAGGTCAGGTTTTACTACAACTACTTGAGATGCGTTTGGATAACATCCTTTTTCGATTGGGTATGGCTTCGACCATTCCTAGAGCTAGGCAATTAGTTAACCATAGACATATTTTAGTTAATGGTCGTATAGTGGATATACCAAGTTATCGTTGCAAACCCCGAGATATTATTACTACGAAGGATAAACAAAGATCGAAAGCTCTGATTCAAAATTATATTGCTTCACCCCCCCCTGAGGAATTGCCAAAACATTTGACTATTGACTCATTCCAATATAAAGGATTAGTAAATCAAATAATAGATAGTAAATGGATCGGTTTGAAAATAAATGAGTTGTTAGTCGTAGAATATTATTCCCGCCAGACTTGAACCTAACGAAAATAACAAAGAAAGATTCAGAGAATTTTGCCCTCTTTTCGACGAAGTAAATGGATCTAAGGGCCTTGATCCGCATTTTTCTCATTCACGTATTACAAATAGATCAGCAGTAGGATTTTTTTTCTTTTTTGCTCTTTCCGATATTTGTATTTTACGTACCGCAGTAATGTAATTAGGAATAGAGAATTTCTGGAATAGAGAATTTCTATCAAATAAAAGTCTTATTGCTGGAATAATGGTATCAGTTGTTATTTGATTTGATACATTGTGGTCGGTCACGTTGGTGAATTAACAGAAACGGAAAGAGAGGGATTCGAACCCTCGGTAAACAAAAGCCTACATAGCAGTTCCAATGCTACGCCTTGAACCACTCGGCCATCTCTCCTACATAATCTTATTATTGACCAGAAACCGAGTGAATAGCGAGTCATTCATATTATTGCAGTACAGGTATGACCGATCAATGGTTCCATAGGAATAATTCCTTTTTAATTTCCTATTTCTCAACACCAACTTCTCTCATCAGCTACCCCATGGATCTATTACAAATTCATGAATCGTCCCATGGATTTTTATTTCCATTGTATGGCATGACGTATACACGTCATGTAAACAAAACGGATGGTTACTCTACTCTATTTTATCATGGAATAATTATTCTTTTTCCTCTTTGGATCATAACCAAATCAAAACTTCTAGAGTTATCAAAATCCGTAGTAAAAGAAAGTCCTTGGTTATTCAACTTAGATGAAATCTTAGATGAAATAGTAATAGTTACGTTCATTGGTATACTACGAAATTGTAATGAAATCCAATCTGATTCAAATATTTCATATCTCTCCTTGTCCAAACAAAATGGGACAATTTGAGCGGAAGGTCCACATTTTTAGAATTAGTCTGTTTTATGTTATTTCGTATTGTACAATTCCTTTGTTTGTGGGATCATTTTCCCCGAAGGGTAATGAAAAGAATTCTAATTATAGATTATAGAAAGGATTGCTAATTATGCCTAGATCTCGGATAAATGTAAAT